GATGATTGTATAATTGCTTTATATGGATCCCGTCCGGTTGAGACCACAAGTAAAAATGACATTGCCAAAAGTTTACAAGGTGATATTTCCATTTCTTCATCAGAAGATGAGTCCCCCTTGAAGTCAGAATCGATTTTCCTTGATATCTGACATAATGCATAAAAGGGTCTTTGAACAACCATAGGGTTTTCTGAAAATCGTTACAAAGCACTACTACAAGATGTTCTATTTTTGCATAGAAATGTGTTCGCTCAAGAAAGGATCCAAAAGATGTTGATCGTAAATGAAAAGATTGTTTACGGAGAAAAATGAATATGGATTCACATTCATATACATGAGAATTAGATAGGAACCAGAATAATCTTTGATTCTCTTTTGAAAAAAGGGAAATGGGTTTTTGGGGAGTAATGAGCCTATTTGAATTCCAATACTCGTAGAGAGAGAATCGCAATAAATGCAACGAGGGAGTATCTTGTATCCAAGAGTGAAGGGTTTGAACTAAGATTTCCAGATGGATGGGGTGAGGTATTAGTATATCTGACACATGATTTAAATGTGATAATTTGTCCTCGAAAAAGGGAAATATTGAATGAATAGATCGTAAATTATGAGATTTTGCTATTTCTTTTTCTTCTAGGGAAGGTATCAATCGCAGTGAGAATGGAATTTCCATAATGACTACAAAACCCTCCGATATCATTTGAGAATCAAAATCATTGTTGTGCCCAACGAATCGATTTTGGTTAGAATCATTAAACGAAATAATCAAATGATTCTGTTGATGCATTCGAGTAATTAAACGTTTCACAATTAGTGAACTAGATTTATTATCATGACCTAAATTTTCCATGGGTTCATAAAAAATCCATCCATTTAAAGCATGATCATGAGCAAGTGCGTAGATATATTCTTGAAATAGAAAGGGATATAGGAAATATTGTTGCCGAAATCCATCTACTTCTAAATACCCTTGAAATTCCTCCATTTGAAATTACACTTGAACCGAATGTGGGATTTCTTGAACTATCAAATAATACATAGTGCGATACGGTCAGAACAGGGTATTATAGTAAGAAAAGAATAGATACCCCGGAGCCAGGAAGGACAATCGACGGATCCTATTTCCATCCAATTTGTTTGTGTTCGTTATAATTACAAAAGATGGTTAGAAATACTTTATTTTTGCAACCCGATCACTCTTTTGACTTTGGAATAATGAATTTTTATCAGTATACCGCTTCTTCTACACATTCGTCTCCACTACATAATAGAGAATAGTTAGGATTCATGAAAAAAAGGAATCGATGATCCACTCACAAGAGAACCCTTTCCCACATCGGGCACTAATATATTTTTAACGTCTAATTAGATCGGATAATCGTTCGAATTAAGAACAAACAGAAGCTCGTTGCTTTTTGTTTCCCTATAATTGGAGCCATAGGGCTCTATCCATTTATTCACTCGACCCAACTTGAAATAATTTGACCCCTTTCCAAGAAAAGAATCAAAACAAGATTTTGTACCGATCCGTTAAGGATGAAGTATTCTAAGAATTCTCCATTGATACGACATGCTGTTTTTTCCATTCATTCCCTTTCAGGATCAGTCGTGGTCTTACAAACTCTACCAATGGTATGGACGAATCCGTTGCTTCATCAAAATGTGTAAAAGATCATAGCCGCACTTAAAAGCCGAGTACTCTACCGTTGAGTTAGCAACCCATACATATAAATATGGTGTGTAGATACGATCGGAATAAAAAATAAATAAAGAGATTTGATTGCCCGACCCCGTCAAAACACTGAACTAGCAATAAATCAAAAAGAAAAATTGGATGATCAATTGTGAACATAAAAATGAACAGAGATCAGATTAAAATACAACAGATTCTGGGATAAATATAGAGAAAATCTAAATAGATGTAAAAGTTTATAGACTGACTACCCATACTCTATCTTTTTTTTTATTATCATTATATTAACTAAGATACTTCTTGTGTCACAGCGAATTCGACGAACCCATCATTGGAATGAAATAAAGAAACAAATATAATTTGATCGTGGATAAATAGATCTATTTATCCACGATCAAATTATATTTGTTCGATACACCATTGTCAATATAAATTGAATGTTGAGAAAATAAATTCAATAAAAAGAAAATAAGGACTTGTGTTGGAGTGGCACTACATATACATAGATAAGAAATGAAATATGAATGGGGGAATAAATAAGGAATTCAAAATGAAAGTAGGAAAAAAATCTCGGGTCTATTCAATGGAGGTACAATAAGCAATATTGACCTTTTGTTTGTTGGTAGAGTCCCAACGAAAACCATCCAGTTGATGGTAATCCCATAATTTCCCAGTTATTTCATCTATTCACTCCATTTTTTTTTCTACCTGTCTCATATCAATCAATAGAAGATATTTTTTTAATCGTTCTATGATATGGGATCATGTGGGAGCAACAATGAATAGAGCAAAAAAAAGGGAATGGTGGAGAAACAATTAGACAAAACTAGATACTGGGCAGTCCCCCCGTTTTTTTTATTTAATGAATTTCATTTGAATAATTCGAAGTTCCTTAAATACCTCCGCCTTCTTTGAAATATCATGAACAGTTCCTGTAGGTTGAGCACCTTTTTCAAGGAAATATAGAATATCGGGAACGTTTGAATAAGTTTGGTTCTTTATCGGATCGTAAGAACCCACTTTACGAAGATCTCTTCCCTCTCTTCGGGATCGAACATCAATTGCAACGATTCGATAGATGACTCATTGGGATAGACATAAATGAACAATCCCCCCCTAGAAACGTATAAGAGGTTTTTCCTCGTACGGCTCCAAAAAGAATGATTCGAATTTATGTATTATAGCGGCAAATGGATCCACAAAATCATCAATTAGACTATGATTTGAGTCTTTTTTTTTCTTCCTTCCTGAAAAAAAAAAAAAAAGAAATCTCATTCGTACTCATAACTCAAGTTGGGTAATTCTCAAAGAGCTCGAAGGGAAATCTTTAGACATTTATTGAGCCGTCTCTAACCTCTTTTGTTTGTCTCGCCTAGAATCTATTTTTTTCTTCCCCATTCTGATCTAGTTGTTGAGACAATTGAAAACGGTGTTTCCTTGTTCCGGTATCCTTTTTGATTTTATCTTTGCTTTGAATCATTGGGTTTAGACATTACTTCGGTGATCCTTAATTGTTTCAAAATGGCAGCAACATACCTTTTGTTATTTCGTTCTATAGAAACGATTGATTCCTCTGTGATACACTTTTGATCGAAATAGTTTTACCAATTCCGACAACTCCATTTTACTTTTTTTACTTGTTTGTTCGAACTTGATCCTTTCCATTTCTATACCGAAGATATACTTACGAAGTTGTTCCAACCTATTGATTGGCATTAACCCTAGATCCTTCCCTCTGCTAAATGAATCAATTCTTTATGCTCGAGCTACATCATGTACTATATTTTTTTATTTTATTACAACTCCCAATTTGGGTCCTAGTGGAATAGAACAAACTATGTCGAGCCGAGAGCATCTTCATTGATATATAAAATGGTGGGTGCAAGAATCCACAACCGATAATGTCCTTCAAGTCGCACGTTGCTTTCTACCACATCGTTTCAAACGAAGTTTTACCATAACATTCCTCTCATTTTGGACCGGTATGGAATTGATTCAATATGGAATCATGAATAGTCATTGGCTCAATCGGTATATGGTATATGAAGTCATCCATACTTCATTTTCATATATGGATAGTTATCTGGGAAAGTCTCAGCAAGAATATAATTTAACCCCATATTTTATTAGAAGAATGAAACACATTTATAAAAAACACGAAGAAATGAGTTGCTTAACACTTCTTTTCTTTACATCTTCAACAAATTGTTAGAAACGATGAATCATGAAAGATCCAGTTCTTTCTCAAACAACTAAAGAAGGGTCTTTAATTAGATTACCGATACGGAAACAGAATGAGTCATTACCCAGATAAGCTATTCCAATGACCGGGAAAGGTCACAAGTGACCCGATAGGATAAATTCACCAATGTCACACTTCTTCGAGTATCAAGAATTTATAAGGAATCATTAAAGTTTCAATAATTTCCTACTTCGACATCATTACTGGAAATCTGTTTTCCAGTAAAGACTGAATTTGATCTCTAAATCCATCAACAAACCGGTACAACGAGGATCTAAAAACGTTTAGCGGATATCTGATTGAAAAAATAAGAATCGTAGGAGTCCGATTTTTCCGTATTCATCAGATACACCAAACAAGTGTTACCGGGGATAATCGTGGGTATTTAAGGGATCACAGATCTTTTTCGCCAAAACCGAAACACCGGCGTCACTGAAATAGAACAATAACCATACACATACAGATAGGCATGGTTCATTTTCTACAGATTTTGCTTTACTTCAGATTCAGGAATCTTTCCATAAAGTAAAGTGAATGGAATGAATGTATGAATCTCCCCCCAATCGATCGCTACATTGATTTCCAATTATTCATTGTAGCCAAATACAAAATAAAAGAAATTAGTCCAAAGAAACTGTTCCGTATTGAATTTTTTTGTTTGTTAATAAGATCCGGATGGCAAGGGTCTTGAAATTGATACCTCCCTTTGCGTGCGAATTCACTCATATCTACACGAATTCTATGGGGATCATGAATCATACCAAAAGCCAATTAAAAAAGATCTTCTTATGGGGCACTGTGCTATCCTATCTTGTATAAGTACAAAGCAAAATGGGTTCGTATCAATTCGTTGTTACTATTTTTATTTTGCCCCACCCCAGTCTCAGGAGCTTTCATTCCAGCGATGGAATTAATACCAAGAACCCCTTCCCGTTTAGAATACAGAATCCACATAGAATTGGTCATTTTGTCTACCCTATATTTATTTACTTTAGGGAAGATAGAGACCTCTCTTTTATTTCGCATTTCGACTCAGAATGCATCATGTGAAAATCAAAATATCATAGATATGGGGCATAAAGTTTCTCCAAATGACTAACTAACCTTCAATAGGAATATGGACGAGGGGGCGAACATACGCTGAATAGCCACCCATTTTTTTTTTTTTGAATTTCACTTTGATCTTTGTTCCCATCCTACCTATATCAAAAAAGATATTTATTTCCATCCACATGTCATTGATACTAGATTCGTTTGTGAGAAACAAAATCGAAAGGGAGGATATGATTCATAGAAGAATCATTAGAAATCACAAAGAAAGATTGGATCACGTTGTATCCAACATTACACTCTTAAGCAGTTGAGTGTTAAAAAGAACAATCTTTATTCTGATAGAATTGGTCTGGGACGGAAGGATTCGAACCTCCGAGTAACGGGACCAAAACCCGTTGCCTTACCGCTTGGCCACGCCCCATTTTCATTTCTATTCGACACCGATAAACACTAATATTGGTATTGGTTGTTCGTCAATTCCAGCCCCAATATCTATGGAATTGGTTGTTGCTAGGATTCTACATCTACATGTGTAGATGTAGAATCAAAATGAATTCATTGATCATTACATATAATTCAATTAAGATATTGTATGTAAGGTATGATTCCTTCTATTCTCATTTGAGAATTGAAGGATTTTTGATTGAGGGGGTTCAAAGAAAAAGAAAGATTTTATGGCCTACCTTCTCTTCTTTCTTCATTTTTCCCCTTATATCAATAACCCAATAATAATGAAATTATCTCCAAGAACAAAATGTTTGTTATGCTTAATATCTTTAGTTTGATCTGTCTTAATTCTGCCCTTCATTCGAGTCGCTTTTTCTTCGCCAAATTGCCCGAAGCTTATGCTTTTTTCAATCCAATCGTAGATGTTATGCCAGTCATACCTGTGCTCTTTTTTCTCTTAGCCCTTGTTTGGCAAGCTGCTGTAAGTTTTCGATGAGATCTTTAATACTGTTTTAGAAACATTCATGATTTCTTCGATCAAAAAATTCGATTCTAAGAATTGATAAGATCACATAATGAACGCTCGACTCAAACATGGAAATTCTTTTTGATAGCCGCGATGAATCGGAATCACCTCATTTCTTCATTCTGACCTTCTCTTCTGGGGGTCAAAGACCTTGTGTATGGTCCCTACAATACCTAATTGTAGATATGAGAGAAGAAAAAGAATCTTATTACAAATTCATTCCTGCAAATTCCTTTGTTTTCTAGAAACCACTTCATTTCTTTTCTTGGTGTCAAAACGGAATATGTGGTACAAAAATAGAGAATCTATTCCCCTATTTCCCCCCAAAATGATCTTGGAGATTGTGTAATGCTTACTCTCAAACTCTTCGTTTACACAGTAGTGATATTCTTTGTTTCGCTCTTCATCTTTGGATTCCTATCTAATGATCCAGGACGTAATCCTGGACGTGATGAATAAAAAATCAGAGGTTTTTCCTTGCTTGATTTCTGAATTTTCTTAGGATTTTCTTTCTCTATTCCATACATTTAACTATGAGAAAGGGGGTTAGAGATTTTTTCGAATTCGAAAGGGAAATCTCAAGTGATCAGAAGGAACGGAGAGAGAGGGATTCGAACCCTCGGTACAAATAACTCGTACAACGGATTAGCAATCCGCCGCTTTAGTCCACTCAGCCATCTCTCCCAATTTTAAAAGGATAATTCATATGTGACGCGTGAAGTCAAAGTAAAGATTGATAAAAGCCTTTCCTTATCTTTCTTTATTCTATAAATAGACTATAAATATAGAAATATAGACGAATTATATCAATCATCAATTCCATTTAGATAAAGATTCGAAACAGATATCTCCAATAGAAAGAGTACCTCTTTGATTTCGTCCGAAAGATTCTTTCTTTTATTCCCCCGGCCTGGCCAGTACCTAGCCAGGCCATTCCTTGTTTTATTCCAATGAATCATAGATCAAATGATTTATTTGATTTGAAAGCGCAAATACTTGTTATTGAAGTAGCAACAAGGCTATTCCCATTCCTATGATAGGAGTATCATTTCTTATTATTCTTTGTTTTTCTTTTTCTCGATTTACTTAACTGGAATAAAAAAAAACATATTTTTTTCTATTAAAATAGAACTCATATATTTTTTCAAAAGACATGTTTGAACACTTCAGTCCATAAACAAAACGATATGATTTTTCACTCGATCCAATCGACCCGAATTCATAAGATTTGGCAGTTGAATGAATAGGAAAAGGAGTCGCTTCGAAAAAGAAAAATGGAGCTCTGGATTCTTGTACAACTCAACTCATTTTTATATTCCGGCTTCAATGGTCCTTTCGGGCCGGGACTATCAGGAATGACTCCCCGATAAAAGATATAACTTGTTATTTAAATGAACCTTTTTTCCTATTTTATCAAGTCTCCCCGTCAGAGCACAACATGTCAGCACTCCGATTTTCATGATTTTGATCCTATCTTGATTACGTTTCACTCCCTTGTTCGACAATTCATTCGTATACAATAATCATATTGTAGCGGGT